GGGATAGGTCTGGAATAAGTCTTGTATGAGTCCTTTAATCGAGTCCCCCTTCTTTAATAGAAGCTTTCTGGTAGCAGGGTTTGATTCTCTTTTTACGATTACCATTCAAGTATTCAATATCTCCGCCTCCCTATTCCTTTATCAAAGTCTAGTACTTATGGCGCAAGTCAGTCTCTTCAAGTAGAAGCAATCATAGGGGGTTCGGGTTTGAGGTAAGCCTTCCTGTATCATTGGTAGGCCAAGGGGTAAGCGAAGATGGCTGTCTTTGTTTGTTAATAAGCAAATTGGTAAGTAAGCGCAAACAGTAAAAATCTCTTTCTGTATTCAAGCCTGTTTCTAGTCGCTCGGACTCTTGTTGTAGTGTGAGCCTTTAAAGTACCCGAAGTTAGGCAATCAGCACGAATTCCTTTAAATGGATCCCTCTCTCTTAATAACTCTTCTTAGGGAATAGGATATCTGTTGCCTAGGAGCTCATAGAAAGGTATCGAAGTAAGTAATATTTTGAAAGCAAAGAGGAGTGGCGGTCGTGCAAGCAAGCTCAGTATAATCAGAAAGCCTGGAGGTTAGCAGGAAAGTTCCTTCTTTTCCTAAGGTGACAGAAGGAAGAGGAGGCTAAACAGTTCAATGTTAACCTGCTTTGCTTCAGGGAAGAGTGGAAATAGTCCTAGATAGGAGAGGGCTTCTCACTAACACTTTCGACTCACTGCCAAAAGCTCCTTCTTGTGCGCTAACGCTGGAAGGGATGGTTTTGGGTGGGAGAGAGACCACTGGAAGACTTACTTGTTTAGATAGATATAACAGAGCTATACATAAAAAATATTAAACTCAGTATCCCCTCACTAAATGCATTTCGCTTACAGTCACTAGGAAACTAGTAACGAAAGATTCCTTCTATAGGTAGGCCACTTTTCTCATATTCATTTCAGTGCTTTTGGTCTACCATTTTGGAAAGCAGGGGCAAGTCAGGCATCATGCTTTCCCAGGGAGATCGTTTCAATTTACATAATAGTGAAGCTTCTCGCGCATTCGTGCTTGCTGTGAAAGTGATCTTCGTAATCAAGAGATGGGGCGTTCTCCCTACTTAACTAACAAGCAATGGGGACAAAGACCTCGAATCCTGTCTTTGACGGTGATCATAGCGTGTCACGCTGGGAAACTGATCGAATGTTTTCTGTCTCAATGTCAGTGTGAAAGTACTAATATCTTTACGAGGTCGAAATAGCATCACAGAAAGAGCAGCCGGAACCTACTCCCAGTTGGCCAGCATCAAAGCAGGAGCTTCTCTCGATGACACTACTAATGTGGAATACCAAGTGCGAAGGTTATCCATTTAGATTGCTGTCTAGTGGTACTTTCTGGAGCGAAGCTGCCATCCAAAGCATTCTTTCTGGAAATGTTTGTGGAAAGGTTGGTGAGTAGGGCGGCTTCTTTCATAGGAAAGTGGATGTGATCGACTCTTTCGAGAGAAGTAGGGGTAATTGCCATTTATTAACCGATCGAAACGAAGATACAATAATTGGTAGTGGAACATGAGCTGTCTCAGAAGTAGTGCCACGAAGCCTTGCCTTGCTTCGCTTCGCACCTTATCAAGGAAGGAGGCATCACTGCTATCTCGACTGGGCTTCCCTTTGGGGGAGTAATTTATTATTATAGAATAGTTGGCATCCTTAAAAGCAAGAGCTTGGAAAACGGGTGCCAGCAGTTCGGTTGAAACTCGGAATTAGGTAGTAAGTGAATACTTGGGCTTTTGGCCACCGATGAAAAAGAAGATTCCCAGTCATGTAATTTTAAATCTATTGAGAAAGAAAAAGCCCATACTTTGGTGTAGCACCGGTTCTGGCTACTCTTTTTAGATGTTATTTCCGATATCCTGGACTCAAGAAAGGAATTCACAAATGACTGAGCGACTATATCATGGGAATATTCCACTGCTGAACGGCGAGAACTTGGCTAAGCCCATTGAGAATAGCTTACTATAGTATCCCCATCGGAGACTTCCCAATCCCCTTACTCCATAGGGCCTCTCGCATGATCCTGTACAAGACTGGAGGTAGGAGAGAAGTGAATAGTTGCATTTTTTTTCAAGCCGGAAAGAAGATTCACTGAGAGAGCGGGAAGATGAAAAAGAGCAGAACATATTCGATGATAACGAGAGAGAGTACCAAGACTAGCTAGAGGGAATTGTTCGGAGTTTGCAGTTTGAACAATAAGGGACTTAGATGGAGAACGAAGAGAAGAAAGAAGTGAAGAATCACCAGTCATATTCTTCGATGCACCCGAAGAAAGTAAGCAGCCCCCTATAATGTTCATTTCGCTTCTTTGTCTTTCTTTTCCCTGTCTACAGAGCAAGACAGCTGCGATCAAGCTTTCCCTTTATATGTAGATATTTCACTTATTCCTAAAAGAGTCTTACCGAATTAGGACTCACTGCGGTTACGAAGACAGCAACGGATATTTCAAACAGGGAGCACAAGAGCTCTTAGTCCGCGAATGCCTATTAGTAATTAGTATTAGAGCACCAGCGCTTATGGAGACAACAGCGGGTACATTAAGTATGTCACTTCCTTCCCCTTCTTCTTACCTGCTCGGGCATATCGTAACTATTGATTCAATCGTGCCATAAAACACCGTGTTTTTGTCTTACATCGGATGTCCCTTCGTGAACTACCCCTAAAAGATGGCAAAAAGTACTGGTTTTGCTGCTAGGTGAGATAGAAAAGTTTCGAAATGACCCTAAGGAAAATGAGCTTTAGTGATTTCACCCATAGGTGAGTTAACACTTGATCGATTCCAAGGTCCAGCTATTGAGGGAAATAGGGCTTTAGTACTTTTTCCATTAGGTAGGAGCTCCTCTTTCCATTTTCACAATGCCACTGCTAACAGAATCGACTGCAAAAGTAAGAGTTCCGTCTGGTTTTGAGACCGTGGTGGAGCACTCAATGAAGCTGGATATGGGTTCAACGGAGTTAACCAACGTACTGCTTGCTGACCTACTATACTATATAATAAAATAAGGGACTTCTCTTCTTAACGAGCCCGCTACAGCCCTGATAGAATTATTCTTGCCTGTCCAACAAGAAAAGGTAAGTAAGCTGCTCCTCCTGCCCAAGAAGAAAAGGCTAATGCAAGCCGGGCCTTCTTCAACATCTTAATATCCCGAATCTTTCCTTAATTAGTCTGATTTCCTGTCCCGACTCTCCTCCGCTTAGGCGAGTAGCTTCTTTTTCAGCCTCTGTGGCTTGCGGTGACAGAGAGTCTAGTTTCCTGGATGAGAAACTGAACTTCATCCGTAGCTCGTCTAACTGGTAAAGACGCTTGCTTGAAATGGTTTCCGCGGATCAGCGGATCACTCTTTCCGTTTCGGACTTAGCTTAGTAGATAGGGATCAAAGAATCTTTCAGTTCAAAAGCCAGGGCGAGTAGAACTCTTTCATCTTTATCGGAGGAAAGAGAAGTTGTCAGTGGTTCCGAGTTGGGAGCGAGAAGTCTAAGCTGGCAATACCTTCAGTTGACTTTATCAATCCAGTGTTCAGAGAACAAGACCAAGAACTCAATCTGCTGTATAAGCAACTGGCCCTATAAGCAAGAGGCCGACGACGACACCTTACCATACCATAGAAGAAGCGGCTTTTTTCTAATTTAATACGAAAAGTTATTGGTTGGCTTATCTCTTTCTGAACTTAAGAAGAGTTTTGTCTTCCAGCAACAGGAAATCCAGTAATGCACGAAGACAAGACTAATGCAATAAAAAAAAAGAAGACTAAAGCTTATTGGCAGAAGGACATCCCTAGCCAGCAAGGACAAAAGAAGAAGGCAGCCGCCTTACAAGAAAAGAACTGAAAAGGCGAAGCCAGCAAGAACACCTTACCTAGGTGACTAGATCATTCTGGGCTAAAGCCTATGGTCCCGCATTCCATCCTTAGAACATGGGACTAGCGATATCTTCTTCATCGAGCCTCAAACCTCTTTAACTCCGGCTATCTTTAGCTCCTCTTCTCCGTGACCCGAGTCCTAACCATCTTCCCACCTAACGAAGGAGCCTACGTCAATAGTTGCAAGCTCCCTCCTCATTCAATCAATCGAGTCCCCCTGGGTCAAGCACTGGCTTTAAGGCCTATGTTCGGTCAGGGCCCTCATGGCTAGTATTGGGCTTGGCTGGCCAAGGAAGGACAGCAACTCATCAGACCCCGGATGTGTGTGGCAACGGATACAACAGATAGCACTCGCCTTCGTTCTACTCTTGCCTGAAAGACTTGACTTGAATAGCAATCCATAAACAGAATTGGATGATCGCTAATATCTTTCTATCGAAGAACCTGGTCACTGAACATCCACTCCTTATGGCTTCTCGAGCTTCACCCTCATATATTCATTCACACGAGAATGAGCCGCAAACACCTCTATCTATAAATAACTCTCTCTTAAAGCCTCATGGCATGGCACGGGCCTTTCTACCTCATTCTAACTAGAAGAAGCCTACATGAAGTGAAGATCGAATGGCAGCTTCCAAGCCCTACCTCTCACTAGCAGCCCTACCTTTCTTTAACTTAACTACCCCCTACTATCGAGAAAGCATAGAACCCCGCCATCCTCTCCCGCATACTAATCCGTAACTGTATGTGCAAAGAACCCTTAACATAAACAGAGTCCTAATGACCCTCTGGTCGAGCATTCCTAATCGTTGTTGTCAACATCCTCTTCTAGCGCTTTCACCTCGAATCCACATCCTTCTCAATGTCAACAAGGCATCCATCCAAGAAGCCTCTACAATAACAAGATCGGGGAGACAGGAAAGAAGAGAACAATTGCTTTCACTTCCTCTCCAGCTATCGGTCTCGCCTTACCTTACTTTAAGAAGAAAGAAATGGAAAAATATTAGGGATCGCATCTCTCTTTTCGAGGATTCCCAACCGGATCTACCCTAGCCCTTTCACCCACATTAGCCAAGTACCCATCATGAAGGCATCACAACTAGACAACTCCACTTATGATAACAACCTGGGTGAGTGCCAAAGAGGGACATTCCCAAAGCTAAGCAACTCGCGTAAACTACCTCATTCAATCGAGCCCAAGGCCTTGAACACACTCCTAGATATCTCAGAACCGGGACGGATTTGAATACGATACGGGACTTCCGCTAAGCTAAGAAGACACGAAGGCAAGAACAAGAAAAGACGCTCTCAATCAGTAGCAAGAAAGATGGTCTCGCCTAAGTCTTTCAATGGATTCTCATGGCCTGGGTACGGATTCATTAGGCGATCGCAGATATCTGATTAGGGTAGGGCTACCATTCTGAGGTGAAGCATAAAGAAGGAAGTAAAACGGAATCGACCATAGGCCTTAGGCTCCTTCTCACAGAGAAAGACTGAGACTCAGTGAATAGAACCAGGACTAGAACACCGGACTGGACTTTAACACCTTACTTGAAACTACCTTTCGTCATTCATGGGGATCTAATACATCATGGTCTAGCGGCCTAAGAGAAGCAAGATAGATCACCAAGTAAGATTTTTAGCCCCAACTTAAACGAACGGGCATTTTCGGGGACTAGCCCGCCTCCACTTTCTTATGTGAGAGAGCTTTATGAGACTGACGATCGGAATATAAATAAGATCAAAAAGGCCATCATTGGGGCAAACAATGCAATAGCTTCGGTTAGATATGCGGTGGCCCCCGGACATAATAGACAAAAAAGGAAATACAATTAGAAAACATTTGAACTAAGATGCTATGTATATTTAGATTATAACCCATAAATCAAAGTTATATAATTGAAAGCCTGCTCCCAATACCAACTCTAAAAACCATGTTCTAAAAGGTCAGAATAGACATAAGCTAGATGAGAGGGGTCTAGCACCTCCTCTTCCCCAATCACCATCTGGGAAAATTCTGGGAGAGACCAGCTACATGGCAAGTCCATTCTCCTCCATCTTTTTTTTAATTAAACAGCATATATTAGTAAATTCCTCACTTAGATCTTGTGAGGAAGAAGAAGCCAGCTCATTTCGGACCCCAGTGGACGACTCAGAAGCGGAACTATTGGAGACCTGGGGCCCCCTATAGAACAACTTCTTTCAGAAGGAGAAGATTCCGAAATGGATCCAATCGCTGGGTGAATAACGAGCGGGACAAGTTGGATCAAACTGCGATCCATATTGAAAAATAGTGAGTGATCGTTTCATGGAAAAAATTGAGATTATTTATTGATGCTCCGCTCGTGCGTGGCACTCCTTGCTCGCGGAGCGGCATACCGGAATTTGTACTTGAACTGACCGAAAGTCCTGTTTTGCTGCTTAAGGAGTGGCCTTCTAGGAGGTTTTATATACCTCTTCGCCCCTGGCTTTTCTTCCTTCTCCCTTTGTTACTGACTTTACAGATGCCGTACCTCTTCAGTCTATTGCTCCTAGGCCTAGGGGTTCTAGAGTAGTCCTATTGACTGTCTTTCTCTCGGGGGAACTCCCTTAATCCCGGAAGTTCCTGCGCTTCCTTCTAGCCTACCACTGCTTGCTGCCTACGAAAAAGCTTTCAAAGCAAAGAGCTTCTTCTCACCAGATGGGAACTGAAACACCTTTCGAACTGAACTTTCTTCCCATAGCTCTATGCCTACCGTCTTTCTGGGTCACCCATCATTCGCACTGGTAAGTCAGGACCATATACCTCGGGTGCCTTCTTTCCGGCGGTGGCGGTTTTGGTATGTTCTGAGCCAACTTTCCCAAACTCAACAAGGTTGAAACATTTCGTATAGAAAAGAAAGAAGGGTCGTATAGTAGAAAAAAATAGCTGTGACATGAACTGAGCGGTGCTCATCAAGCACCATGCTGAATGAAAGTTAAGACTGTATATTCAATTCACCCTCTTGTTGGATCAGAAAGCCTTAGTTATTGTTATTCGATCCACCTTAACCAAAAAACAGTTTTACCTTATAGGGAGACGAAGACGGTACGGCTTTGAATGTACACACCAGTGAGCATATGCTTTTTTTTTCTACAACTTTTGAATGAGATTAATGAGAAGTCAAGCTAGATCTCAGTCTAGTAACCAAGAAACCGCTTTTTGAAAGACGAAAACTACCACCCGCCTCGGATCGCTTTTTGTCCGATTCCGTGGCTGCAGCGGGTTGCAGTCCATTCAGACCTCTATGAGGCTTCGTGGTGCTGGGCTGGATATAGGAGGTCTTCTTATAAGCCGTAGCATTTAAGGCTTAATCACTCCAAGCATTGGTATAGACACACCTAGACTACGAAGCTGAGGGCGGTGGGTTGGAAAAGTACGGTAGTCTACGTTAGTAGTGATTCGCCTGTCGGAGTAAAGAGAATGGCAGGTCTTGAGTTATAGGTCATACCATTGAGGACCAGATTCACCCTCCTTTTCTATCTTTTTAGTGAAATATCGAACCTTTACTATATAGTAAAAGATATCCCCAGTCAATCTCCAAGAGTCCCTTTCTCTTGTCAGTTAGGACAGAAAGTCCACCTGCCAAGCCCAACCTCTTAATAGCTTCATTTACTTTAGGTCTTTAAATAGCCTTCCTTACCAACAAGGGCTTAGTTAACGTATAGTCAGTTTTTCTCCCCTACGGAAAAGGTTCTTTCACCTATCACGAAAGCTCAGATCTGGGCGATGGGCGGGCGGACGTGGACAGCGCGGTAGTCATTTAGAGCAGATTTGATCAGTCAGAAGGAATCCAAGGAAAGCTACTTGATTGACTAGACAAAGACTAGCTCAACCTTCCTTTACTCGAGCTGAATCTTGATTAAGTTAAGTCAGAAAGGTTTTTACCTTCTATTGAAGCAGGAAGCCTAAATATTAAGACCGAACTAAGTGAATGTTCAAGCATTTAATGCCTGCCCGAGTCTTTCTATCTCTTTGAAGATGGAACTTTCGATTCGATACAATTCCAACAAGATAACCTAAGGAAGGAGAGGAGCCAAGATTGAAGAAAGAGATGAGATAGATACCCATAAGAGGTCTAATATTCGAAGAGAGGGCATTGAATCCAAGTGTGAAAGTGAGTGACTCTTCGAGCTCTTAGCCTTAACAATCCCATTTGAACATCAGACCGGTCTGTCCGATCAGGACGTAGACAAACCGCGGGTTGATCTAAGAGTTCTTCCAAAGAAAGGTCAAGTGAAGTCAAAAAAGGCTTCCTCATACCATACTACCGGACATCTCGTAGATAGATTCCACCCAATCTCTGAGCATGACTTTCTCCACGTAAAAGTCCCATTCTTCAGTGAGCTTACGCTGCAAATCATCCCACGCAGAAAAAAAAAGACTTTTCGTCTGGACAACACGACCCAAATAGTTTACCTTACTTTTTTTGGTCAGAAAACTTTTAGGAGTGTTTCGGCATTTTGGTCCTCCCAACCCCCGGCAGAGCCCATAGCCCAGCAGGTGGCGGAGTATGCCCAACAGCTGGACATTGGCAATATTCCTCTATTGACTCCAGAACAGTATCTCGAGGTCAACTCGAGTTCAAATTCTTGGGATATGGTATTGAAGGGATACCCGTGGATCACTCCTGGCGTGAACTGGCACGCATTTTAATTGAAAGCATAAATCTGGATCTCACAGATATTTAGACTCTCACCTATGTATATAGACTTGTCCAGGAGGGATTCTCGCAGTATAACCCCATTCTAACCAAAGCCCTAGAGGTTCTACTCCAGTGGGGCGCTGCTTAGGGGGCTTTCCTCATCGTTTTCTTTTTTCGGTATACCGCTCTGCGAATAGAGCGAATGAACAACCTAATATCATGAATATCCTTCGCCCGTTATCTCCTCATCTTCCTATTTATAAGCCACAGCTCACTTCGACGTTTCCAATTTCCCATAGAATCCCCGGGGCTTTCCTAGCCACTATAGTTTTGTTTTTTTATCTTCTTTGTCTGAAAATAGGTTTGATTTGCTTCACCTATGATAATTTCTACCAATTCTTGTTTTATTCATCAAAGCTCATCCTAATCTCCGTCGAGATTACTGCCTTAGCCCTGTCCTATCATCTGTATAATGGAGTTCGTCATTTATTGACGGATTTTTCGGGATTTATATCTTTCAACGAATTGGAAGAAAAAGATTGAAATGACTGTTCCAACGCCTATATTAAATATTCAAAAATAATTTGATTAACATATGAAATGTTTAATTATTAGCGTTGATAGCTCTCTTCTTTAAAGCTTATGCCGTAGAAGCGGCTATTGGCGTTTTATCTGCATCTTCCCGACCATTTGCTTTTTTGGGATGAACTCGCAAAGACTCGACCCTCTTAATGAGGTCAACCACAACTTGAGCATCAGAGTCAATGATAAGCTTTCGAATACGACCTTGGACCGCACAGTTAATACCTTCTCTTATGGCCCAGAGCTCTGCTGCCAAACAAACTAGAAGTAATACCAATAAAAGCATAGAAACCAGTAGTAAAGTTTCCTAAGTCGGATGAGGCCCCCAATTCCGGCCTTGCCCGGGCTTCCAAGGGCAGCAGCCCCATCAGTGTTCAGTTTGGACCACCCAACAGGAGGTGGTCCCCAGCCAATCATGGAAAGAGATTTTTTGGGCCTAGCACTCGAAGGGGCCAAAGCATTAAATTAATGGGCTATGGCAAAAGACGTTTTCACAGTATAGGTCAGGTCCAAAGGAGCATTCTGGAAAATGGCTTGATTCCGGTTATACCAGAGTTTAGAGCAAACAATTGGAAAAAGGACAGCCCAAGGAAGATTCTGGGCCGTGAAATCAATTCTGGATTTACAATTGAGCTTTAACCAGTCATCTAGGGGTTTAGAGAAAGAGTGGATCAAAGGATCCGGAATAGAAAATAGCATTCCAAACTGATTTCGCAGCATCACAGTCCCTCAGAATGTGCAAAGTAGTCTCAGTCGAATTAGGACACCTAAATTGTTCTCACTAACAATATGTCTATGGTGCAGGAGGTCCCTAGTAGCAAGTCTGTCTTGAGAGGCAAGCCAGAGGAAATGTTGGGTCCTATAGTGAGCCTGGGTCTTCCAA